ATCTAGGCATAGGTAGCAATCCATTCTATAATTATTCTAATTACCTCTAGTGGTAAACCGATCCCACAAAGAAAAGAATTGTACAGTACGAAATAACATAAAAACGGATTCATTAAGAAAAAAGATATGGGACCTTTATTTATATTTATTCAAATTGTTCTTTTTTAACAGGAATAAAAAAAAAAACAAAGAAATAAATATTGGAGTACGCTTCGATTTCACCCTAATGTAAATGGAGTAGTATACCAACAAAAGAAAGTATTCAATTTCATTTAAGTTATAGATTCTAATAACGAAAAATTTTTTATTGAATTCTCATCCAATCCAAAGAAGAAAAAAAAAAAGGATCGAATAACCATTCTACGATGAAAAAACCCGCCTGTTTTATTTTGTATGCATAGGAGGTATACACTATAGAATCAACTATATATATATTATTCTATATATATCTATATATATAGAATTTTTATGAATATTTGTAATAGATCTGCAGGGTAGGGTTTGTTGTTGAGAGAGAACTATAAAACTGGATTGGAAAGGAATTTGAGAATTCTTAAGATATGGAATCATAGTTTAAATAGAATCGTGATCTAAAGAGATCCATTAACCGAAGTGCAAAAATAGACTTATCAATCAGCTGATTCGTTATAATTTAGTGATTGCCTCCGGTACCGTTATAAAATAACAGAAAAAGAGGCGAAGGCTGGTTTGGTTTTGCAAACATGAATAGAATCTTTCTAACAGTTTTCTTATTTTCTATTTATCCGTATAACCTAAAAACAAAGATATTTCTTTGACTTTGATGAAAATTTCTATATTTTTCTAGTTAGAATTAGAATTGATTGGTCGTTCCTATCCAATAATCTACTAGTACCGGCTCGCTATTCACTCGGTTTTTGGGTCATAATCATTATGTAGGAGAGATGGCCGAGTGGTTGAAGGCGTAGCATTGGAACTGCTATGTAGGCTTTTGTTTACCGAGGGTTCGAATCCCTCTCTTTCCGTACCTTCATCTAATTCACTGATCTTACTAACCAAAAGAGTCAAATAGCACTATATAAAATTATATTCCAACACAACAGTTAGACCTTTCTTTGATATATTTTTTTTATTCCTAATTGTTGTGGCATGGAAAAAACTGAAAGGAAAAGAGTAGACAAGGAATGAAAACCTACCTCTCGTTCTATGATACCTAAATGGGATAAAAATCCGGATCAAACCCTTATTTTTTATCTTAACCTTAGGTTAATTTACTTCGACGAAAGGGATCAAAATTGTCCGAACCTTGTGATTTTTTTTATTTTCGTTAGGTTTAGGTCTGGCGCGAATAAAATTCTACGACTAGCAATTCATTTATTTTCAAACCGACCCATTTACTATCTATTATTTGATTGACTAATCCTTTATATTGGAATGGTTGAAGAGTCAAATGTTTTGGCATTTCGTCCTGAGAGGATGAATCGAAAGAATTTTGAATCAGAGCTCTAGAGTTTTGTTCATCCCTCGCCGTAATAATATCTCGGGGTTTGCAGCGATAACTTGGGATATCTACTATACGACCATTGACTAAAATATGTCTATGGTTAACTAATTGACGGGCTCCAGGAATAGTCGGAGCCATACCCAATCGAAAAAGGATGTTATCCAAGCGCATTTCAAGTAATTGGAGTAAAACCTGACCTGTTGACCCCTTGGCTTTACCGGCGATACGAACGTATTTAAGTAATTGTCGTTCTGTAAGACCATAATGAAAACGCAACTTTTGTTTTTCTTCTAGACGAATACGATATTGAGATTTTTTACCGGAACGTGATTGGTTTCTAAGATCACTTCCGGCTCTAGGCCTTTTATTAGTTAGTCCCGGTAAAGCTCCCAGGCGGCGTATTTTTTTGAAACGAGGTCCCCGGTAACGCGACATAAAGACTCCTTAATTCTTATTTATATTGAATTCTTATTGATGAAATTTCATTTTACAGAAAAAACCTAAACTAAAACTGAACTAAATAATAAATGAAGCGAAGTTTACGAAAGTAGTGTACTTGTACTCTAAATACTCTAAAGAATAATTAGATGAATAAATATTCAGACCTTTCTATTCTATATATATTCTATATATATTCTATATATCTATATAAAGATTATATATAGATAAAAAATAGATAAAAGGGATTCTTTTCATGGCATAGTTAGAAGTTCATATAAGATAAAAAATAGATTTTTCACAATATTCTTTGATTTCAGATTTCAAAAGGGCATTCTCAATCATGTAAAAACTAGAAGAAAATAAATAGAGAAAAGCCGGCTATCGGAATCGAACCGATGACCATCGCATTACAAATGCGATGCTCTAACCTCTGAGCTAAGCAGGCTCACATAAGATAAATTCTACTGCATAGGGATTGTCATCTTAGCTATTAATTAATATACTTATTTGCATTCTTAGCGATTCCTATTAGCTAGTCATAATCATTATGATTATGACTATAGAAAAAATAAAATA